TCCAATCAGAGGAATAATTGGGACTAGGGTCTCGAATTTATTAATAGAAGTATCTATTAGAAATGAATTCTCTAGCATTTGAATCCTTACCACCGAAGTGTTTAGTCGTACACTTGAAAGATAGCCCAGAAAATATAAGGAATGATTGTATAATTGGTTTATATGGATCCTGTCCGGTAGAGACCACAAGTAAAAATGACATTGCCAAAAATGGACAAGGTGAGATTTCCATTTCTTCATCAGAAGATGAGTCCCCTTTGAAGCCAGAATGGATTTTCCTTGATATCTGACATAATGCATGAAAGGGTCCTTGAACAACCATAGGGTCTTCTGAAAATCATTACGAAGCACTACTACAAGATGTTCTATTTTTCCATAGAAATGTGTTCGCTCAAGAAAAGTTCCAGAGGATGTTGATCGTAAATGAGAAGATTGTTTACGGAGAAACACTAATACGGATTCACATTCATATACATGAGAATTATATAGTAACAAGAAGAATCTTTGATTCTCTTTTGAAAAAAGAGAAATGGATTTCTTTGGAGTAATGAGACTATTCGAATTACGATACTCGTGGAGAAAGAATCGCAATAAATGCAAAGAGGGGGCATCTTGTATCCAGCAGTGAAGGGTTTGAACCAAGATTTCCAGATGGATGGGATGAGGTATTAGTATATCTGACACATGATTTAAATGTGATAATTTGTCCTCGAAAAAGGGAAATATTGAATGAATAGATCGTAAATTATGAGATTTTGCTATTTCTTTTTCTTCTAGAGAAGATACTAATCGCAGCGAGAATGGAATTTCCATAATGACTGCAAAACCCTCTGATACCATTTGAAAATCAAAATTCTTGTTGTGCCCAACGAATCTATTTTCGTTGGAATCATTAACCGAACCAATCAAATGATTCTGTTGATGCATTCGAATAATTAAACGTTTCACAATTAGTGAACTGGATTTATTGTCATAACCGAAATTTTCCATAGGTTCGTAAAAAATCGATCCATTTAAACCATGATCATGAGCAAGTGCGTAGATATACTCCTGAAATAGAAGCGGATATAGGAAGTGTTGTTGCCTAGATCTATCTATTTCTAAATATCCTTGTAATTCCTCCATTTGAAATTATACAAAGGCACGGGGGATTTCTTGGGTTATCAAATGATACATAGTGCGATACGGTCAGAACAGGGTATATAGTAAGAAAAGAATAGATACCCCGGAGACGGGGAGTCCAATGAACGGATCCTCTCTCTTTCCATCCAATTTGTTTGTGTTCGTTATAGTTACAATAGATGGTTAGAAATCCTTTATTTTTGCAACCCGATCGCTCTTTTGACTTTGGAAGAAATTCTCTTTATCAGTATACCGTTTCTTCTACACATTCGTCTCCACTCCATAATAGAGAAAGAATAGTTAATAGTTAGGATTCATGAAAAAAAAAAGGAATCGATGATCCACTCACAGGAGAACCCTTTCCCGCATCAGGCACTAATCTATTTTTAACGTCTAATTAGATCGGGTAATCATTCGAATTATGAACCGAGCTCGTTGCTTTTGGTTTCCTTATAATTGGAGCCATTAGGGCTCTATCCATTTATTCACTCGACCAAACTGTGAATTGATTTGGTACCGTTCCAAGAATCAAAACAAGATTTTCTACCGAGCCAGGAAGTATTCTCAAAGTTCTCCATTGATACGACATGCTGTTTTTTCCATTCATTCCCTTTCAGGATCAGTCGTGGTCTTACAAACCATACCAATGGTATGGACGAATCTGTTGCTTCATCCAAATGTGTAAAAGATCCTAGCCGCACTTAAAAGCCGAGTACTCTACCGTTGAGTTAGCAACCCGTAGAAATATGGTGTGTAGATACGATCGGAATCAAAAAAATAAATAAATAAATAAAGAGATTGGATTGCCCTACCCCATCAAAACATTGAACTAGCAACAAATCTAAAATAAACATTTGATGATCAATTATGAACATCAAAATGTTCAGATCAGATTCAAATACAACGGATTCACGGATAAATATAGATAGATGTAAAAATTTGTGGACCCTCCTGTTTTGATCATTTTTTTTTTTCATTATCTTAAGAAGATACTTCTTGTGTCACAGTGAATCCGGCGAACCTAGTGAAGTAAAGAAACAAACTTATGGGACGTAGATAAATAGATCTATTTATCCACGATCGAATTATATTTGATCGATACACCATTGTCAATATAAATTGAATTTTGAGAAAAAAAAATGAAATAAAGAAAATAAAGACTTGTGTTGGATTGGCACTACATAGATAAGAAATGAAGTGTGTGGGGGGGAATAAATAAAGAAGAAGTAGGAAAAAAATCTCTGGTTTTCAATAGAAGTACAAACAATAGCAAGATTGATCCCTTATTTATTCGTAGAGTCCCAACGAAAACCATCTGATTGATGGCAATCCCCTCAATTGCCAGTTATTTCACTCAATCTTTTTTTCTATTTCATAAATTTTATTTCGTTTTATTAATTCTAAGTTCCTTAAATACTTCCGCTTTCTTTGAAATATCATGAACAGTTCCTGTAGGTTGAGCGCCTTTTTCAAGGAAATATAGAATAGCAGGAACATTTGAATAAGTTTGGTTCTTTATCGGATCGTAAAAACCCACTTTACGAAGATCTCTTCCTTCTCTTCGGGATCGAACATCAATTGCAACGATTCGATAGATGGCTCATTGGGATAGATATAGATGAACAATGCCCCCCCTAGAAACGTATAGGAGGTTTTCTCCTCGTACGGCTCGAGAAAGAATGATTCGAATTTATGTATTGTATATAGTGGCAAATGGATCCATAAAATCATCAATTAGATTAGGATTTGAGTCGTTTCTTTTTTGGAAGGAATAAAAAAAAAAAGAAATCTCATTCGTACTCATAACTCAAGTTGGGTAATTCTCAAAGAACTCGAAGGGAAATCCTTAGACATTTATTGAGCCGTCTCTAACCTCTTTTGTTTGTCTCGTCTAGAATCGATTTTCTTTTCTCATTCTGATCTAGTTATTGAGACAATTGAAAATGGCGTTTCCTTGTTCCGGTATCCTTTATCTTTGCTTTGAATCATTGGGTTTAGACATTACTTCGGTGATCCTTAATTGTTTCAAAATGGCAGCAACATACCTTTTGTTCTTTCTATTGAAGAATCATACAAATGGTTGATTCCCCTGTGATACACTTTTGATCGAAATAGTTTTACCAATTCCGACAAATTTTCCCTTTTTTGCTTTTTTATTTGAAACTTGTTCGAATTTGCGATTTCTATATCGAAGATATACTTACGAAGTTGTTCCAACTTATTGACTGGTACTAACCCTAGATCCTTCCCTCTGATAAATGAATCAAGAATTTATGCTCGAGCTCCATCATGTACTATTTACAACCCCCCCAAATGGGGTCCTGGTGGCACAGAACAAACTATGTCGAGCCAAGAGCATCTTCATTGATATATAAAAAAATGGTGGATGCAAGAATCCACAGCCGATCATGTCCTTCAAGTCGCACGTTGCTTTCTACCACATCGTTTCAAACGAAGTTTTACCATAACATTCCTCTAATTTGGACCGGTATGGAATTGATTCAATATGGAATCATGAATAGTCATTGGCTCCATCGGTGCATAGTAGCCCATACTTTATTTTTATATATGTATGAATAGGTATTTCTCTGGGGAAATCTCAGCAAAAAGCCAAATTAACCCATATTCTGTTATAGGAATGAAACACATTTATAAAAAACACGAAGAAATGAGTTGCTTAACACTTATTTACATCTACATCTTCAACATATTGTTATATTGTTCGGGACGATCAATCATATGAAAGATCCAATTCCAATTCTTTCTCGAACAACTAAACTAAAGACGAGTCTTTAATTCGATTACCAATACTGGAATTACCAATACTGGAAAAAAATAAAATGAGTCATTAACCAAATAAGCTATTCTAATGACCCGGAAAAGTCGCAAGTGACTCAATAGGATAGATTCACCAATCTCACACTTCTTCGAATAGCGAGGATTTATAAGGTAAGGAATCATAAAAAATAAAATGGTTTCAAGAATTTCCTACTTCGACATCATTATCATTACTATAAATAAGTTTTCCTGTAAAGACTGAATTTAATTTGATCTCTAAATCAATCAAATCAACAAGTCGGCACAATCACAACGAGTAACTAAAAAGTTTAGCAGATATCTCATTGATTAAAGAGACGCGAATTCGATCATCATAAGAGAAATCCATGTTTCTTTTCCAATTGAATCATCAATGATTTAAATCAGATGGATGGGTCGAGAAAAAAATCCAATTTAGTTGTTTTCATGGGGATGGATAGAAAAGAGCTCATGGAAGATAAGATTAAGGTCGCTATTCTTTCATCTGATTGAGAAAATCCAAATCGTAGGAGTATGACCTTTCCGTATCCATCAGATACACCGAACAATTGTCACCGGGGGTCATCGTGTATATTTAAGAGATCACAAACCTTTTTCACCGAAACCGAAATACCGGTGTCACTGAAATAGAACAATAAAACTACATATGGGCATGGTTCATTTTCTACGGATTTTGCTTTATTTCAGGTTCAGAAATTTTTCCATTTCCATAATCCATAAAGATAAACTAAAGTGAATGGAATCTATGAATCCCCCCCCATCGTTACATTGATTTCCAATTATTCATTGGAGCCTGATGCAAAATAAAAGCAATTAAGTCCAAAGAAAATACATCTGTTCCGTATTGAACTTTATTGTTTGTTAATGAGATCCGGATGACACAGATATTGATTGAAATTGATACCTTCCTTTGCTAATTAACTCGTATCTACACGAATTCTATGGGGATCATGAATCATACTCAAAGCCAATCAAAAAAAGATCCTCTTATGGGATGCTATACCATCTTGTATAGGTACAAAGCCGAATGGGTCCAGATTAATTCGTTGTTTCTATTTTATTTTTATTTTGCCCCACCCCAGTCTTAGGAGCTTTAATCCCAGTGATGGAATTAGTACCAAGAACTCCTCCTGTTTAGAATTCAGGATCCACATAAAATTAGTCATTTACCCCTATTTACTTTACCTTTCTTCCGCATGTCGACTCAGAATGCATCATGTGGGAATCCAAATTTGATAAATAGGGGGCATAAAGTTTCTCTAAATGACTAACTAACTTCAATATGAATATGATCGGGGGGGAGACGGGCATACGCTGAATGGCCACCCAATCTTTTTTTTTTTTGAATGGAACTTTGATCTTTGTTCCCATCCTACCTATATCAAAAAGATATTTATTTCCATCCACGTGTCATTGACACTCGATTCTGTTTCTGTTTGTGAGAAACAGAAACAGGACCGAAAGGTAGGATATGATTCTTCTCTGAATCGTTAGAAATCAGAAAGTAAAGATTGGATCACATTGTATCCAACATTACACTCTTAAACAGAGGATTGTTTAAGAAAAGAGCACAATCTTTGTTCTGATAGAATCGGTCTGGGACGGAAGGATTCGAACCTCCGAGTAACGGGACCAAAACCCGTTGCCTTACCGCTTGGCCACGCCCCATTGAGATTTCTATTTGACACTAATAACACTAATATGGATATTGGTTGTTCGTCAATTCCAGCCCAAATGTCTATGGAATAGGTTGTTGCTAGGATTCGACACGTGTAGATGTAGAATCAAAAGAAATTCATTGATCATTATCTATAATTCAATTAAGATATTGTATGAAAGTATGATTCCTTCTATTCTCATTTGAGAATTGAAGGATTTTTGATTGGGGGAGTTCAAAGAAAAAGAAGGATTTTTTGTTTGGCCTATCTTCTCTTCTTTCTTCATTTTTCCCCAACTCACTAATAATGAAATTCTCCACAAGAGCGAAATTTTTGTTATGCTTAATATCTTTAGTTTGATCTGTATCTGTATTAATTCTGCCCTTCATTCGAGTAGCTTTTTCTTCGCCAAATTGCCCGAGGCTTATGCTTTTTTCAATCCAATCGTAGATGTTATGCCAGTCATACCTGTACTCTTTTTTCTCTTAGCCCTTGTTTGGCAAGCTGCTGTAAGTTTTCGATGAGATCTTTAATACTGTCCTAGAAACATTCATGATTGATTCGCTAAAAAAGGAAAAATTCTATTCTAACAATTGATAAGATCAGATAAGTCTTACATTATGAACTCTCGGTTCAAACATTGAAATTCTTTTGGATAGCCGCGATGAATCTGGATCACCTCATTTTCTAATTCTGACTTTCCGGAGGTCAAAGACCTTATGTATGGTCCCTCACAATACCTAATTGTGGGTATGAAAGATCATTTTGGTAACGAAGGAATCAGAATCTTATTACAAATGAATTCCTGCAAATTCCTTTCTTTTCTAGAAACCACTCCATTTCTTGGTGTCAAAATGGGATATGTGGTACAAAAATAGAGAATCTATTCCCTTATTTCCCCCAAAAATGATCTTGGAGATTGTGTAATGCTTACTCTCAAACTCTTCGTTTACACAGTAGTGATATTCTTTGTTTCTCTCTTCATCTTCGGATTCCTATCTAATGATCCAGGACGTAATCCTGGACGCGAGGAATAAAATAAAAAAATCAGAAGTTTTTCGTTGCTTGATTTCTGAATTTTCTTATGATTTTCTCTATTCCATACATTTAACTAAGATAACAAGGGCTCGAGATTTTTTCGAATTCGAAAGATAACTCTCAAGTGATCAGAGGGAACGGAGAGAGAGGGATTCGAACCCTCGGTACGAATAACTCGTACAACGGATTAGCAATCCGTCGCTTTAGTCCACTCAGCCATCTCTCCCAATTACAAAAGGATAATTCATATGTGACGCGTGAAGTAAAGATTGATAAAAGTCTTTCTTTATCTTTCTTTTCTTTATTCTATATATATACGAATTTTATCAGCAATTGCATTTAGATAAGGATTCGAAACAGATATCTCCAATAGAAAGAGTACCTCTTTGATTTCGTACGAAAGGTTCTTTTATTCCCCCGGCCTGGCCAGTACCTATACCTAGCCAGGCCATTCCTTGTTTTGTTCCAATGAATCATAGATCAAATGATTTATCTGATTTGAAAACGAAAATACTTGTTATTGAAGCAGCAAGAAGGGCTATTTCCATTCCTATGACAGGAGTGTCATTTCTTATTATTCTTTGTTTTTCCTTTTATCGATTGACTTACTTTACTGGAATAAAAAAAAATGGAGCTATGGATTCTTGCACAATTCAACTTATTTTTATGTTCCGACTTCAATGGCTCTTTCGGGCCGGAACTGTCAGTAACGATTCCCCCAGCAAAAGAAAAGATATAACTTGTTATTTAAATGAACCTTCTTCTCCTATTTCATTAAGTCCCCCGTCGGAACACGTCAGCACTCACTCCAATTTTCATGATTCTGATCCTATCTTGATTACGTCTCACTCCCTTGTTCGACAAA